TAGTCTCCGGTTCATATTTCGTCGACCAATCCTTCCTAATTCACATCTTTGTTGAAAAAATTTCTTTTGTAATTCCTTACATAAGGACTCGGAAAATACCGGATCCCCGCCTATACAAGCGAATTGTTGATAAAACTCCAAAATTGCATTTTCTTTTGACCCAATCTTTTTTTTCTCTTTATCATTCAGGAAAGACAAGAAAATTTCGGGATAACAAACATTATCTAGAATTTCTTTTAGATTTGAACCCATAGCCGATGATAGAACTAGAATAGATATTTTTTGTTTCCTACTCACGCGGGCCCATATCCTTGCTTTTCTATCAATTTCTAATTCTAATCTCCCTCCCCAATCTGATATTATAGTACTGGTATAAACAGAAATTCCGTTATGATCCAATTCGGAACGATAGTAAATACCGGGACTTTGCAATATTTGATTGATTACAATTCTGTATATTCCATTTACTATAGAGGTGCCCAGGGAATTCATTAGAGGAATGTTTCCAATAAAAACAGTTTGTTCTTGTATATCTCTACCGCTTTTCCAAATTAATCCCGCGGGTACATATAATTCAGAAGAATATGTGAGTGATTCATATACAGCATCTCTTTCTTTTATCAAGGGTTCTACCAATTGATATCTTTCCACAAATAATTGAAATTCAATTTCTTGATCCGTATCTTCAATTTTTGGAAACTTATGAAATTCTTCCGCCAAGCCCCGATTAATGAACCCACAAAATCCCTCAAATTGTATCTGATTAAATCCTGGTATTGTGGACATTTCCTCATTTTTATTCCGGAGCATCTTAACTTTCCTCTTTAATCGAAAAAATTCCATTATTGCTAGATCGACCCATATGGTTAGGTTAGTTCGATGAAGAGTGAGCCAATAATGGAATGTATATTCTGTTTACTGAATCACATGAAATTTTAACCAACTCTATATCTCTATTTCATACGTATGAACGGAAACGAGACGTAAGAATGAAGATTATTTTTGACACAAGTTCAAATTTGCGACAGGAATTAATAAAACATTTTTCCTTTACCATTCTATATATATATTAGAATAGAATTAAATAGAATTCAAAATTCAAATATGCTGATTCTTTAATTAGGAATATGTGCATAAGAATAAGAGAGAGATCCTCTGTTCTGTGTAACAATTTCTTTTTTAGGGTTTACATATACACATATATGGTGTTATAATTCAAAATTAAAATTGAAAAATAATTTATACTGATTTGTTATTTGCTTTTCTTATGCGATTAAGAAAATACATGCTTTGAGATACAAATTTAGTTCACTAATTCAACATAAATTAGGTAAATGAAATGGTTACTGCCTGAATTTTTCAATCTATGACTGGAAACCCCCTTTTTTTCTTTCAAAAAATAAAATTACTAAATTTAGTACTAGAATAATAGAGTATAGATAATATTTTTATTCCTATTTTGGATCGGATTTGGCGACATGGCCAAGTGGTAAGGCGGGGGACTGCAAATCCTTTATCCCCAGTTCAAATCTGGGTGTCGCCTGATTGACAAAATTTTTAGAATCTGTAAGTTCTAGACAAAGACAAAAAAAGACTGTAAATTTTTCTATATATTTTTATATCTTTTGCTTATACAAAAAGTAACAAAAGAAACAATGGATCTTACTATTAGAAAGACTCCTTTGATATTGATATAAGAAAGACAAGGGTATATGTATCGTATTTGTACTTACGGCTCGCTTCTACCGAAAATCCAATACAATAATAGAGAATTTGTTACGATTAGCTTCATTGAATTTGAAGCATCAATCGTTTTAAATCAGAATCCCATTTTGACTCTGCGCCGTTAATTCCACTATGATTATTGATCAATAATCATAGTGGAATCATTCCTTGATAGAGATTAGGAGACATAATTTACATGGATATAGTAAGTCTCGCTTGGGCTGCTTTAATGGTAGTCTTTACATTTTCCCTTTCGCTCGTAGTATGGGGGAGGAGTGGACTCTAGAGACACTACCATAATTTTAAATTTATTTATATTATATAAACCTATATTATATCTGTATACAATATGAGATAGTGTGTAGAAAAAACTATAGATATTATATCTATAGTTTTTTCTACACACTATCTCATCATTTCTTCAATTATTGACAAGAACTAATAATTCGAGTTTCATTAAAATTAATTATTTTGACTGGCTGTTTTTACGTAAATGATAAGTAAAAAAGCGGTAGGAACTAGAATGAACAGTGTAGTAGCAATAAATGCGAGAATATTAACTTCCATAATCTCATTTTTTTTTGTTTCACAATAACTCGGGATCTAATCCCATAGAGATGAAAAATTTGATTCCTGTAAATTCAATAAGTTAATTGTATCCTGATGATGCCAAATGGATCAAAATATTATGAATAACAATAGATCTAATCTATCAAATCAATTAATTGTCGAGAATTTAATAGTATAACATAGGAAGACTTTTTATCCATACTAAATCAAAAATTCAATTTCTAATCCAATTCCAATATAGAATGCTATTGAATTTTTCGTCCTTTTCCATTCTTTCGTTTCTATAACCTACCTTCTTCGTTCTACTTACTTAATACAGACAATTAATTTAAGTATCCGACGAGGTATCAGATGACCGGTATTCAATGGGTCAGGTCACACCTAAAACCCAAACAATATAAGTGAGATGGAAAAAGGACGGATTATAAAGATCTAATATTCCAACATATTTACTAAAAAGGGGTACCTTGCTTGGTCTTTTATTTATTATTTATAATAAATAAAATTAAATAATTTTAATTAAGATTATTATATACTAATAGATTTAATTAATATTAATTATTAATATAATTAATTAATATAATATCCTCTTCTCTTTCTTGGATTGGGGGAGAACACATACATAAAAAATTAGCATGCAATTTGAATGAGATAGATTTTTTTAATTAAAAATAGAGGATACACAAGTCGGAGTTGGAAAAGGGCTGGGCACTCTACTCCATTTCATTATTCAAGAACAATCAAAAAATAAAGTCAAATGAATAACGAATATGGTATCTCTAAAAATACTGACATAGAGTAATATAACCGATCGTACCAATCAATCTAGATATGTCTCTTCCTTATCAATCGGTACTATTCCGTAGTGAAAGAAATGAAAATTCCCGCATTTCTTTTGTCTGATGATAAATATAAAAATATTAATGTGAAACGAAAAACAAAAAAAAAAAAATAAGGATTCTTAGATCTTGCTCCCTGTCCCACTTTATCTGTAAAAAGTGGGAGATGAATTGATAAATTCATCGGATCCTAGTTCGGGACTGACGGGGCTCGAACCCGCAGCTTCCGCCTTGACAGGGCGGTGCTCTGACCGATTGAACTACAATCCCAGCGAGGTGTATGGCATACATATTCTTATGGTTTCATAAGAACATTCTATTCGTCTCGTCGTGTTGTAACAGAAACAAAAATGATATACTGATATCATATCCACATGGATATGAACTATAGCAATAATTACTAGTAATCAGTGGTTCTTTTTTTTTTTTTTAATTGTCAAAAATGACTAATTAAAAAATATGGATAGATCAAAAAAATGGTTGATCTTTATTTTGACGGATAGGGCATTTCTATTTCTGGAGGACAAATTAAACTGGTTAGATCGTATTCAATGGAGCGGCGAATTATTGGGCCGAGCTGGATTTGAACCAGCGTAGACATATTGCCAACGAATTTACAGTCCGCCCCCATTAACCGCTCGGGCATCGACCCAGGAAGAATTAATTCTAGGTTTAGTTATAATCCATGATTAACTTCCTTTCGTAGTACCCTACCCCCAGGGGAAGTCGAATCCCCGCTGCCTCCTTGAAAGAGAGATGTCCTGAACCGCTAGACGATGGGGGCAGATCCGCCCGACCATCAGCATACTATGCTGATAGTATGATAAGTTTTTTTGGAATTGTCAATATACAATATAATTATAATATATTATATAACTAGATCAAAAGAGTCTTTATCTACTTTGAAATTTTTAATATTAATATACAGAAATCTAGATAACTTTAATTTACAATACGGAATTAATATAGATATATATATTATTATGTATTATAATACAATGCATAGCATAGTATTATATAATATATATACAGATTAATTAAACAAAGTTATAGTAGTAGGATTCCCTTAGTTAGGGTAGTGCTTGATCCGACAGAAAAAAGGGATAAAAAGAATATTTAATACTATTTATTATTATTATAATATTAAATTTTTTTTCTTCATTCAATTTTAACTAATTTCTTCGTTCAGATGAGATATGCCTATCACTATCTCATATTAAACCAAACCATCACATAATTGAAGAAAATATCTTAACTCTATGTTGATAATGAGCTCTTATACATATATGTATATGTCTATTATATTATATAATATCTATTATATATGTAGTAAACTCATAATTTAATTAAAACTATTAAATTTTTTAAATTGAATAAACAGGCCCTTTTAACTCAGTGGTAGAGTAACGCCATGGTAAGGCGTAAGTCATCGGTTCAAATCCGATAAAGGGCTTTTTCATTAAACTCAAGTCTTAGTCTTCGTTTTCCATTGTTAATAGTTCTAAAAAAAAAAAAAAGGTAATCACCAGTATAATGAATTCTAATTAGATTATGGGTCGTAAGTTATAAAGTTGAAATTTATTCATTTTCATAATTGTGGAGAGTCCATTTTGTAGTGACATAGTAACCCTCTTTCTTCATGTCTCATTATTCATTTTGTCTTGACTTAATACATAAATATTCTAGATATCCAATCCATCCCTATTGTTAATCGTCAAACTAAAGTATTCCTGCTTCTCCAGTGTTCCTATAAAACAAACCCACCATAAAATTATAAATAAAGAAAAAGTAAAAAGTAAGTGGATCTGACCCATTGAATCATGACTATGTCAGCTATTCTGATATATAAATTCTATATATTCATTC